CTTCATTGGATTGGTTCATCAATCGCTTTAAATCAGAATCCTATTTTGACTCTGCGCCGTTGATTCCACTATGATTATTGATCAATAATCATAGTGGAATCATTCCTTGATAGAGATAGGAGACATAATTTACATGGATATAGTAAGTCTCGCTTGGGCTGCTTTAATGGTAGTCTTTACATTTTCCCTTTCACTCGTAGTATGGGGAAGGAGTGGACTCTAGAGGTACTACTAATTGAGTAATTGATTGAGTAATCGAATTGTATCAATTGTTTAATTGATCGTTTTGCGAAGCCTTAAAAAAATGTCTCTGTTTCAAAATTATACTGTAACTGGAATACAGTAATGAATAAGAAAAGACAATAATGAATAATAACCATTCTATTAAACAATGAATGATTACCATAGTTTAATTTCGAAACTCGAATCCACACATGATAGGAAATTTATTCCAACCGAATTCTTCCTAAATTTTCTATTTTTATGAACCGGCTCTTACCAGAATTATGGATATTACAATGACAAAAACCAATCCCTATTATTTTTCTATTTTTTTTTATTTTATTTATTTTATATAGTATATACTCATACTATTCTTCTCTTCCTCCATTGGTTCTTTTCTTTCTTTCGATGGATCCCGGTATACGTATATAAAATTGTCAGAGATTATTTTGGATTGATCGAAATCCATATAAATAAATATATGTAGCGAAAAAAAGAAATAGAATTATAGAATTAAAGTGCTATTTAGATGTAGTATTGAGACGTACATATATTAGATGTACATACATATTGTAAATTGGTCCGTATTACAATATTATATTATTACTATATTATATTATATTATATAAAGTAAAGATTATATTATTACTATATTATATAAAGTAAAGATTATATATTATATATTATATAAAGTAAAGATTATATATTATATATTATATTATTATATAAAGTAAAGCCTATATTATATCTGTATACAATACTATATAATATAGTGTGTAGAAAGAGTGTAGAAAGAACTATATATATATAGTTCTTTCTACACACTATCTCAGATCTCAGACACTTCTGATTCCAGACCGATCATTTCATTTAATTTAAAATTTGGAGTTTAAATCCCTTTCTTTCAATTCTTCAATCATTGATAAGAACTAATAATTCAAGTTTCATTCAAATTAATCATTTTGACTGACTGTTTTTACGTAGATGATAAGTAAAAAGGCGGTAGGAACTAGAATGAACAGTGCAGTAGCAATAAATGCGAGAATATTGACTTCCATAATCTCATTTTTTTTTATTTTTTGCTTCGCAATAACTCGGGATCTAATCCCATAGAGATGAGAAATTTGACTCCTGTAAATTCAATAGGGTGAATTGTATCCTGATGATACTGAATCGGATAAATATTATGAATAACAATATATCTGATCTATCAAATCGATTAATCGTCGAAAATTGAATAGTATAACATAGGAAGATCCTTTATCCATATTAAATCAAAAATGGGATTCCTAATCCAATTCCAATATAGAATCCTATTGAATTTTTCATCCTTTTCCATCCTTTCTTTTCTATAACCTACCCTCTTCCTTATACAATTATCCTTCCTTATACTTAACTTATACATACAATTAATTATCTGATGAGTTATCATATGACCGGTATTCAATAGGTCACACGTATACCCAAACAGTAGAAGTGAGATGGAAAAGGACGGGTTAAAAGATCTAATATTCCAACAGATTTATTAAAAAAAGGGGGGCGTTGCTTGGTCTTTTATTTTATTAATATAATATCCTCTTCTCTTTCTTGGATTGGGGCGGGAACGCATACATCAAAAATTCAGCATGCAATTTGAATGAGAATGAGATAGATTTTTTTCAATTAGTAATTGAGGATACACAAGTCGGAGCTAGAAAAGGGTGCGGTTTAAAAAAGTGCTCTGTTCTGTCGAGGTAATTATGTTAAGTTCATTGTGTATTGTACAACAAAAGGATATAATTTGTGTATGTACTCCTGGTAAAAATATGGGCACTCTACTTCATTTCATTGTTCAAGAACAGTCGAAAAAGAAAGTCAGACGAATATGGTATCTCTTAAAATACTGAATAGAGTAATATCACCGGTCGTACCAATCAATCTAGATATGTCTCTCCCTTATCAATCAGTACTATTCTGCATCGATACTAGTGGAAGAAATTTAAATTCCCGTATTTGTCTGATGATAAATGTGAAACGAAAAACAAAAGAAATAAGGATATCCACTGGGATTATATCTTGTTCCCTATCCCCCTTTTTACAGAAAAAGAAGAGATTAATTGATAAATTCATCGGATCCTAGTTCGGGACTGACGGGGCTCGAACCCGCAGCTTCCGCCTTGACAGGGCGGTGCTCTGACCGATTGAACTACAATCCCAGCGAGGTGTATGGCATACATATTCTTATGGTTTCATAAGAACATTCTATTCGTCGTGTTGTAACAGAGACACAAATGATATACTAATATCATATCCACATAGATATGGACTATAGCGAGAGTCAAATGGATTACTAGTAACCGGTGGTTTTTTTATTGCCAAAAATGGATAATTTTTTTTTTAATTAGAAAAATATGGATAGAGCAAAAAAAAATTGACTCTTAATCTTTATTTCTACGGATCGGACATTTCTGTTTCTGAAGGACAAATAAAATTGGTTAGATCATACTCATGGAGCGGCGAATTATTGGGCCGAGCTGGATTTGAACCAGCGTAGACATATCGCCAACGAATTTACAGTCCGCCCCCATTAACCGCTCGGGCATCGACCCAGGAAGAATTAATTCTAGGCTTAGTGATAATCCATGATCAACTTCCTTTCGTAGTACCCTACCCCCAGGGGAAGTCGAATCCCCGCTGCCTCCTTGAAAGAGAGATGTCCTGAACCGCTAGACGATAGGGGCATATCTGCCCGACCATCAGCATACTATGCTGATAGTATGATCAGTTTTTTGGAATTGTCAATATTATATATAATGAAACGAAGTATAGTATAGGATGAATGGACCATCCCATACTATCCATAGTATTATATTATACTATATATAATGAATATAATGAAAATATAATGAATATAATGAAACAAAGTATAGTATAGGAATAGGATTCCTTCAGTTCGGGCAGTGATTGGTCCGACAGAAAAAAAAGGGGTAAAACCTCATTTAATTTATTTTTTTTTCATTCAATTTTAACTCATTGCTTCGTTCATCGTTCAGATGAGATATGCCTATCACTATCTCACACTAAACCAGAAAATTCGAAAACGATAGAAATTTTTTTTTCTTTTTATTTATAAAAATGGAATTCGGCTGGGGGTACGAATCTCCTCATCACATGATTCAAGAAAATATCTTAAATCCATGTTGATGTCGAATTGGTACAGGTATCAATCAAGTGAATCTTTTTCCGATGGGTCAGTAAAAGTAAACAAAGCAAGTAGGTCGGTCTTTAAACAATTCACTGCATTTATTTATCAAAAAATAATAAAAATAATAATTTTACCCGCTTACTAGTTAAATCCAATTTCTTGTTCCTGAATGAGCTCCTATGCGTATATGTATATATCCCCATATATAGTACATATATAGATACATGCAGTAGACTCATAATGGAAAATGTCTAATTGATGAATTGAATAAACGGGCCCTTTTAACTCAGTGGTAGAGTAACGCCATGGTAAGGCGTAAGTCATCGGTTCAAATCCGATAAGGGGCTTTTTCACTAAACTCAAGTCTTAGTCTTCGTTTTCCGCGGAGAATAGAGATATTGTTGATAGTTCTAAAAAAAAAAAGAAAAGGGTAACCACCATTATAATGAGTTCTCATTATTATGAGTCATAGTTAGAAAGTTAAAATTTATTCATTTTCATAATGACTAATTACCCTTATTAGGGGGAGTCTACTCTGTAGTGACATAGTAGCCCTCTTTCTTCATGTCTCATTATTCATTTCATTTGGTCTTGATACATAAATATTCTGGATATCCAATCCCTATTGTTAATCGTCAAACCAAAGTATTCCTACTTCTCCATTGTTCCTATCAAACCCACCGTAAAATTTTAAATCAAGAAAAAGTAAGTGGACCTGACCCATTGAATCATGACTATGTCAGCTATTCTGATATTTAAATTCGATATAATATAGATTAAATTGTAGAAGCGGATTTTTTCTTTGACCACGCAAGAATTTGTCGATATTTCTGATTTCATCCTCTTGTTACTGGATGCTCCACACAAAGAAATCGCTATTCTTTTCCGCTACATAAACTTATATATATATGTTATATATATATAAGTTTATTTCGAAAATCTATTTTTCAATATCTTTCCTTGATTTCAGAATCAGATATTGTTTTGTTGTTCCGCCAATGCAATAGAGAACAAATGCGAGAAAGGGGCTTTCATTTCCAGCCTATCATTATTTAATATTTAATTTAGGGTCATGGAAAAAATAGGGATTTTTTTTGCTTTGATCCCTTAAAAGATATACTCTGGAATATGAGTCATAGGACAGGACAATTCTGGGTTCAAATAGTTATATAGTAATAGTTATATAGTAATAGTAAGGACTAATCGAATCGAGTTCATGGATTTTACCTAGGTCGTTTTGTGGCCCAATAGAAAAAAATTGTATCTTCGAAACTCGTTGTAAGGGGCATTGAACGAGGAATCGTCCATAGATAATCGAGCTATCGTATGCCCTGGAAATAATATGAGGTGTTCGGAAATGGTTGAAGTAGTTGAATAGGAGGATCACTATGACTATAGCCCTTGGTAGATTTACCAAAGAAGAAAAGGATTTATTTGATATTATGGATGATTGGTTACGGAGGGACCGTTTCGTTTTTGTGGGTTGGTCCGGCCTATTGCTCTTTCCTTGTGCTTATTTCGCTTTAGGAGGTTGGTTCACAGGTACAACTTTTGTGACTTCATGGTATACCCATGGATTAGCCAGTTCCTATTT